TACTACTTGAGGCTAACCTCTTCTTCCAGGGTATCATCCTGACGCCTCTCATTCGACTTAAGTAGTTCCTGATTTTTGGGGTGATGGGTGCGCTTGCAGATCTGGGGAATTCGAAGAGTGATTTACCGCAGCAATGCAACAGGGTTCCGTAATGCCCATCCTGATTTTTGGGGTGATGGGTGCGCTTGCAGATCTGGGGAATTCGAAGAGTGATTTACCGCAGCAATGCAACAGGGTTCCGTAATGCCGGCACTCTGGATACTGTTCATCTTATCCTACTACTCTCATTCTAGGTATTCTAGGGGGAAATACTGTTCATCTTATCCTACTACTCTCATTCTAGGTATTCTAGGGGGAAATACTGTTCATCTTATCCTACTACTCTCATTCTAGGTATTCTAGGGGGAAATACTGTTCATCTTATCCTACTACTCTCATTCTAGGTATTCTAGGGGGAAATACTGTTCATCTTATCCTACTACTCTCATTCTAGGTATTCTAGGGGGAAATACTGTTCATCTTATCCTACTACTCTCATTCTAGGTATTCTAGGGGGAAATACTGTTCATCTTATCCTACTACTCTCATTCTAGGTATTCTAGGGGGATACTCTTCTCATCATCTCATACTACTCTCATTCTAGGTATTCTAGGGGGATACTGTTCATCTTATCCTATACTACTCTTATTCTAGGTATTCTAGGGGGATACTGTTCATCTTATCCTATACTACTCTTATTCTAGGTATTCTAGGGGGATACTGTTCATCTTATCCTATACTACTCTTATTCTAGGTATTCTAGGGGGATACTGTTCATCTTATCCTACTATATATATATCTATGTATCTATATATCTATCTTATCCTACTATATATATCTATGTATCTATATATCTATCTTATCCTACTATATATCTATGTATCTATATATCTATCTTATCCTACTATATCTATCTTATTCTCTATCTTTCTATTCTATTCCTATTATACTACTTCTATTCTTTCTCCTTTACTCATTCGGGCGATGCCCTCTTTATCTCCGCAATTTGGGAAGAGGTCCCCGGATTGAGACCTCGCTTTTTTTCCTACATATAAAATATGAATTATTTATAATAGAATTAAACTATACCCTAAAGTATCAAAAACTTTTGTGCCTCTTACACCAATAAATAAGAAAGATAAGCTAAGGTAAAGCTTATAGGTTCATACCCTATCTATGGAGATTACTCCTCTTTCTAATTTTTAATTATCCTGCTCGTGTTCTATTTTGTGGATCTTTAATCCTGGGTACTCTTATTTCAATTTCTGCAAATACCTGGTTTGGTGCATGAGTTGGCCTAGAGTTAAACTTGTTATCTTTTATTCCCCTGCTTTCGGGTAAGAATATAATAGCCTCAGAAGCTGCTCTAAAATACTTCCTAACTCAAGCAATAGCTTCCATCTTCTTATTTTTCGCTGTTCTATTTTTTCTATCCTATTTTAAATTTATTTTGACAAGCCCAAACCAAGAAATTACTATTTTTCTTTTATTCATTACAGCCTTACTTATTAAGTTAGGAGCTGCTCCTTTCCATTTTTGGTTTCCTGGGGTGATGGAGGGATCCTCTTGGATAAATGGTCTTATTCTAATAACTTGACAAAAGATTGCCCCTGTAATTTTAATGTCTTATGTATTTTACGGGAGATTAGTCACATACTTAATTATTATTCTATCTGTTTTGGTGGGGGCCATTGGAGGGTTAAACCAGACATCTTTACGTAAAATTATAGCCTATTCTTCCATTAATCATTTAGGGTGAATCTTATCAGGACTTCTTCTCAGAAATTTATATTGATTTACTTATTTTCTATTTTACTGTTTCTTAAGCTTTTCCTTAATTTTCTTATTTCACCAACTCCAACTTTCTCGGTTTCATCAATTGTTTCTTATTAACGATACTAATAACTTTAACAAAATTTTCCTATTTTGTAATTTCCTTTCCCTTGGTGGTTTGCCACCTTTTGTGGGGTTTCTTCCTAAATGACTAATTATCCAGGGTTTAACTCTTCAGGGTTTAGCTGGCTTAGCTGTTGTTTGTACCACCTTAACCTTAATTGTTTTATTTTACTATCTCCGTATTTTCTTCCCGGCTATTTTATTATCTTCATCACACCCAAAGTGGATAAACCAAGTCTCTTTTTGGTCGTCCCTTAATACTACACTGGGGAGTATTTCACTCCTAGGTTTACCCTTATTTCCCTTAATTTACACCCTGATATAAGACTTTATGTTAATAAACAAATAACCTTCAAAGTTATAATTAAAAGTTTTAATCTTTTAAGTCTTAGTATTACAACATCTCCAGAATTGCAGTCTGGTATTTTATTAAACTATAAGACCTGATAGAAGAGGTGTTCCCTCCTTGATAGATTTACAATCTATTACCTAAAATCTCAGCCATTCCATCGCGACAATGATTATTTTCGACAAATCATAAGGATATTGGAACTTTATACTTTATTTTTGGTGCTTGATCTGGGATAATCGGGACGTCACTAAGTCTACTTATTCGAGCAGAATTAGGACAACCCGGATCACTTATTGGGGACGACCAAATTTATAATGTGATCGTTACAGCCCATGCTTTTATTATAATTTTCTTCATAGTAATACCCATTATAATTGGAGGATTTGGGAATTGATTAGTCCCTTTAATGTTAGGGGCTCCTGATATGGCCTTTCCTCGTATAAATAATATAAGTTTCTGATTATTACCTCCAGCTTTAACTCTCTTATTGGCTAGAAGTATAGTGGAGAGTGGTGCCGGGACAGGTTGGACCGTATACCCACCACTAGCCTCTGGGATAGCCCATGCTGGGGCCTCTGTAGATTTGGCTATTTTCTCTTTACACTTGGCTGGTGTCTCTTCTATTTTAGGGGCTGTAAACTTTATCACAACTACAATTAATATACGGACTAGAGGAATAACTATAGACCGAATTCCTTTATTTGTCTGATCTGTTTTAATTACCGCTATTCTTTTACTACTTTCCTTACCAGTGTTGGCAGGTGCTATTACTATATTATTGACCGATCGTAATTTAAATACTTCGTTCTTTGATCCCGCAGGAGGAGGGGATCCTATTTTATACCAACACCTTTTCTGGTTCTTTGGACATCCTGAAGTTTACATTTTAATTCTACCAGGGTTTGGTATAATTTCTCATATTATTAGCCAAGAAAGAGGGAAGAAGGAAGCCTTTGGATCTTTAGGAATAATTTATGCGATACTTGCAATTGGGTTACTGGGGTTTGTTGTTTGGGCCCATCACATATTTACGGTGGGAATGGATGTAGATACCCGAGCCTATTTTACAGCCGCTACTATAATTATTGCTGTACCCACAGGAATTAAAATTTTTAGTTGATTAGCAACCTTACACGGGGCTCAGCTAACTTACAGACCATCTTTACTTTGAGCTCTTGGATTTGTATTCTTATTTACTATTGGGGGACTAACTGGAGTAGTATTAGCAAATTCTTCTCTTGACATTGTTTTGCATGATACTTATTATGTAGTAGCCCACTTCCATTATGTTTTATCTATAGGAGCTGTTTTTGCAATTATGGGAGGGGTAATTCACTGGTTTCCATTGTTTACTGGATTAACCCTTAACCCTCAATGGTTGAAAATTCACTTCTTAGTTATATTTGTTGGGGTAAATTTAACTTTCTTTCCTCAACACTTTTTAGGGCTTAGAGGTATGCCTCGACGTTATTCTGATTATCCTGATGCCTATACCGCCTGAAACGTGGTGTCCACTGTGGGATCAACGATTTCCTTACTAGGAGTCTTAATATTAGTATTTATTGTTTGAGAAGCTTTTGTGAGTCACCGACAAGTAGCTTATCCTTTACAACTTCCCTCTTCTGTAGAATGAATACATGAATTACCTCCAGCAGAGCATAGTTATAACGAGCTACCGACTTTACTAAACTTCTAATATGGCAGAACAGTGCGGTAGATTTAAGCTCTACATAGAAAGATTAATCTTTTATTAGAAGATGGCAACCTGATCCAATTTGGGCTTTCAAGATAGTAACTCCCCTTTAATAGAACAACTCACCTTCTTTCATGACCATACTCTTCTTATTTTAGTAATAATTACTACTTTAGTAGGTTACTTAATAACAACTATGTTATTTAACTCTTACGTAAATCGCTTACTCCTACAAGGTCAAACCATTGAAGTTATTTGAACAATTTTACCGGCCATTATTTTAGTATTCATTGCGTTACCTTCCCTACGTCTTCTTTACATATTAGATGAAGTTAGAAACCCCGCCATTACTTTAAAAACGATTGGGCACCAGTGATACTGAAGTTATGAATATTCAGATTTCCTACAATTAGAATTTGACTCTTATATAACTCCCACAAATGATTTACCAGAATCTGGGTTCCGGTTATTAGATGTAGACAATCGAGTCGTTCTTCCTATAAAGACACAAATCCGAATTCTTATTTCAGCAGCAGATGTTCTTCATTCATGAGCTATGCCTAGTTTAGGGGTAAAGGTAGATGCTATACCTGGGCGATTAAACCAAGCCAGCTTTTTAATCAACCGACCTGGCCTGTTATATGGTCAATGTTCAGAAATTTGTGGGGCCAATCATAGCTTCATGCCTATTGTTATTGAGAGTGTCCCAACTAACATTTTCCTATCCTGAGTTTCTAAGATAAGAGAATCTTCACTAGATGTCTGAAAGTAAGTAATGGTCTCTTAAACCATCAATAGTAAAGTTACACCTACTTCTAGTGAAAAGATTAGTTAAATTAACCTTAGTATGTCACGCTAAAATTAGGAGTTCAATCTCCTATCTTTTAATCCCACAAATAGCCCCACTCTCCTGACTGCTGTTATTTTTCTTTTTTGGGGGAATCTTTATGTTATTTAATATTTTCAATTATTTTGTATACCCCACTACTACCCCAGAGTCCTCTTTGGGCACTACTGGACAAAGTATTTCAATAAATTGAAAGTGATAACAAATTTATTTTCAGTTTTTGATCCCTCTAGCTCTATTTTAAGCTTATCTTTAAATTGAACTAGTACTTTTCTAGGACTTTTAATACTACCCCTTTCATTTTGGTTACTTCCCTCTCGATATTTATTTCTGTGAACTTCAGTAACTTCTACTTTACATAAGGAATTTTCTACTCTTCTAGGCCCACAAGGTAAGGTGGGAAGAACGTTCTTCTTTATCAGCCTCTTTTCGATAGTCCTTTTTAATAACTTCTTTGGGTTATTTCCTTATATTTTTACTAGTTCTAGCCATTTAAGCTTTACTTTAACTTTAGCCCTTCCTTTATGGTTAAGTTTCATAATTTATGGGTGAATTAATCACACCCAACATATATTTGCCCATTTAGTGCCACAAGGTACTCCTCCCGTACTAATACCTTTTATGGTATGTATTGAAACTATTAGTAATGTAATTCGTCCAGGAACTTTAGCAGTTCGGTTAGCAGCAAATATAATTGCGGGGCATCTTTTAATAACTTTAATGGGTAATGCTGGGCCGAGTTTAGCCATTACTTTGGTTTCTTTCTTACTCGTAGGACAAATCGCACTCCTTCTTTTAGAGTCGGCCGTAGCTATCATTCAATCTTATGTTTTCGCTGTTTTAAGAACTCTTTATTCTAGTGAAGTAAATTAATGTCCGCCCATAACAATCACCCTTTTCACCTTGTTGACCAAAGACCATGACCTTTGACAGGAGCTATTGGAGCTATAACAACTTTAAGTGGTTTAGTTCAATGATTCCATTTTTATAATACTCAGTTACTATTCTTAGGGTTTACTATTACTCTCTTAACAATAATCCAATGATGGCGGGATGTTACTCGAGAGGGAACTTTTCAAGGGTTACATACACATATTGTAACTCTTGGCTTGCGGTGAGGAATAATTTTATTTATTGTGTCAGAAGTCTTCTTCTTTATTTCCTTCTTCTGAGCATTCTTTCATAGAAGTCTTTCGCCTACCATTGAAATCGGCTCTATTTGACCTCCTGCGGGTATTGCTCCTTTTAACCCCTTACAAATTCCACTCTTAAATACCGGCATTCTTCTTGCCAGAGGAGTTACTGTTACATGAGCTCACCACGCCTTAATAGAAGGTAACTACTCCCAAGGTTTACAAGGGCTATTCTTCACTGTTTTATTAGGAATTTATTTTACGATTCTTCAAGCTTATGAATATATTGAAGCCCCATTTTGTATTGCCGATGCTATTTATGGTTCCTCTTTCTTTATGGCTACAGGTTTCCATGGTCTCCATGTAATTATTGGGACAACTTTTCTAGGAGCTTGTTTATTTCGGCATTACTTTGAGCATTTCTCCCCTAACCATCATTTTGGGTTTGAGGCAGCCGCCTGATACTGACATTTTGTAGATGTTGTTTGGCTGTTCCTTTATATTTCTATTTATTGATGGGGTAGTTAACTTATTTAGTATAATAGTATATTTGACTTCCAATCAAAAGGTCTGATCTCTCAGAATAAGTAATGTTTGCCGTTTTCTCCATAGCAGTGATCTTATTTTTAATTACTTGTGTTGTTATAAGCTTAGCAACATTACTCTCGAAAAAGGATATTAATGACCGAGAAAAAAGAACTCCCTTTGAATGTGGGTTTGACCCTAGTAGTTCTGCCCGATTACCCTTCTCGCTTCGGTTTTTCTTAATCGCCGTTATTTTCTTAATTTTTGATGTGGAAATTGCTCTCTTATTACCCTTAGTCCTTGTTTTGAGCTACACCCCCGTTAATTGGTGGTTCTATGTTGCCATCGCTTTCCTAGTTATTTTATTGGTTGGGCTTTATCACGAATGATCCCAAGGAGCACTAAATTGAGCCCATTAGGATTATAGTTAACTATAACAACCGATTTGCATTCGGTAGGTGTTGAACTTTCAACTTATCTTGAAATAAGAAGCGATTTTTGCACCCAGTTTCGACCTGGTCCTAGGTGGTTACACCCTTATTTGAACGAAGCCAAAGTGTGAGGCCTATCACTGTTAATGATAAAATTGACGGAAAGTCCGTTCAAGATATAAAGCCATAAAAGAAGGCCGCTAACTTTCTTTCTAGCAGTTAAATTCTGTTAATATCTTTGTTTACGTAGTTTACTTAAAACACTACATTTTCACTGTAGAAAAGGGCAAATCTGCCCCGTAGATACCCAAAGATTCTGAAATCACCTAGACATCTTCAGTGTCACGCTCTATTTAAGCTATCTGGGTAAATCAAAAATACTAATATTATTGTTAACAAGGTAAACCAAACAACAAACCCTAACAAGTAAATTTTCAAATCATTTTGATGAACACTTTGTGCCTCTTGAGATAAATTTAAAAGATTTCTGTATAAACCTTGGCCCCCAAGTAGTTCCGATCATCCTTGGTCTCCTGTTCTAATTAACTTATAACTTGTAGTTAAAGGTCTCTTAGAAACCCCTAATGTAAATAATATTGGCATAAATCACATTGACCCTACAAAAGTTACTAAACTTGGGTAACTCAATCTCTTTACCTTTATAGCTACGTTAAACTTAGCGGCCTCAAATCCAAGTCAAGCCCCGAAAACTCTAACTGTTAAAGCTAAAGTTTTTAGCTCAAGTGGCAAACAAATTATCAGAGGAGTGGGGAATAATCATCAAGATAACATTCTTCCCCCGAAAATTGACATTACTATTAACCCTGATATACCCAAAAATATATTATAGCTTTCATCAGTTATTGGGTGACAGTTAGGTAAGTTTGGGTTACCTCTCAAACTATAATAAACCAGGCGGGCAGTGTAACACACAGTTAACCCCGTTGAAACAAAATAAAGTAGAAAAATTAAAATTCTCGAAGTGTCCATCCCTACAATTTCTAAAATTAAATCCTTAGAGTAAAATCCTGCAAGAAACGGTATACCACATAGGGCTAAATTAGCAACTCTTAAACAACCCACAGTATAAGGTATCTGGGTGACTAAACTCCCCATATTACGAATATCTTGAGAATCCTTTATATTATGAATCACCGCCCCTGCACACATAAACAAAAGTGCCTTAAATAAGGCATGAGCTAGAAGGTGAAAATACGCCAATTTATAAAATCCTATTGACAAAATACATATTATTAAACCTAACTGGCTCAAAGTGGACAAGGCAATAATTTTCTTAAGATCATATTCAAAATTTGCGCCTAAACCAGCTATAAACATTGTTAACCCTGAAATAAGTATTAAAATCTTAGCAGGTATGGTCCCTTCCAATAACGGGGAAAATCGAATTAGTAAATAAACACCTGCAGTAACTAAAGTTGAAGAATGTACTAGTGCTGAAACAGGAGTTGGAGCGGCTATCGCCGCAGGAAGCCAAGCCGAAAAGGGGATTTGGGCTCTTTTAGTTATTGCAGCCAACACTACCAGTCACCCGATAATTTGTATTTCCAAACTTCTTTTTATCACCTCTAAATAAAAAATATAATTAAATCTACCAAAATTTAATATCCAAGCAATTGCCATTAACAAGGCCACATCCCCAATTCGGTTACTCAAAGCCGTTAGCATGCCTGCATTATAAGATTTCACATTTTGGTAATAAATAACCAAACAATAAGAAACCAACCCTAATCCATCTCAACCCAATAAAATTCTAATCAAATTAGGTCTAATAATTAAGAACATTATTGACAGTACAAACGCCAAAACCAGTAAAATAAACCGATTAATATTATAATCTCCTCCTATATATTCCTCTCTGTAAAAAATTACTAAAGAAGAAATTAAAAGAACCAAACTTATAAAAATTAAAGACATTCAGTCCAATAAAATTGTCATAACAATAGGTACACCTTGAAGGCTGATAATTTCCCACTCCAAGAAAATTGTAAATTCTTGCAACAAAAAATAAATTCCAACATATAAACATCTTAAACTACATCTACTCAAAAATACAAAACTCAAGTTACAAATTGACAATCTTCATAACACGACCTAAAACAATAATTTGTATCCTTGACGCCACAAGTCAAAATTTTCTTTAAACTATTTAAGTTATAACCAAAGAAGACCGGGCTCTCTCTTTAAAATCAGTAAATTCAATGGAAGCCAATGCAATACAAGCACTAAATATTCTCGTCCTCTGCCTCCCGATCTTGCATACCCACTCACATTAAACTTACCATGTTGGCTATACGAATATAAATAAAGAGTGTAAGCCGCACTAAAAAATGAAACTAACATTAAAGCTCTCATTGTAACCCAAGATCAAGCAACTAATCTATTTAACAGACTTAATTCCCCTAACAAATTTAATGTGGGTGGAGCTGCTATGTTAGCGGCACTCAACAAAAATCATCATAATCTTATTCTCGGCATAAGGTTAATCAACCCCTTATTAATTAATAAACTCCGACTCCCCAAACGCTCATAAGTTATATTAGTTAATCTAAACAAGCCTGAAGAACATAAACCATGTGCAATCATTATCATATAAGCACCACACATACCTCAATAATTTATAGTTATTAAACCACCTAAAACTAGACCTATGTGGGCCACAGAAGAATAAGCTACTAAAGACTTTAAATCACTTTGCCGTAAACAAATAAAGCTTACTAACACTCCTCCTACTAAACTAATTCTAACCCACAAATAACTAAAACATAAATTTTTAACAACTAACGCTCCTATAACCCGAAAAAGACCATAGCCCCCTAATTTCAATAAAACCCCAGCCAGAATCATAGAACCTCTTACTGGTGCCTCCACATGAGCCTTAGGTAACCATAAATGAACCAAAAACATAGGTATCTTTACCAAGAACGCTATAATTATTACTAAATACAAAAGTGTTCCAGCCCCTAGCTGCCGCCAATCTCCTAAAGAAAACACAAACAAAGTATTTAAATCCTTGTAAAATACAAAAATCCCCACCAACAAAGGTAAAGAAGCCAACAAGGTGTAAAATAATAAATAAGTTCCTGCTTGAACACGCTCAGGCTGATAACCCCAGCCTAAAATTAAGAATAAAGTAGGGATTAAAGAAGCCTCAAAATAAATATAAAAGAATAGAATTCTTGTTCTTCTAAAAGTTAACACTAACATGAGCAGCAAGAAAACCACCAAAAATATAAAAAACTGGCTTATGTAATTATCCTTGTATACACCTTGAGACGCGGTTAACATCAACCCACAAATTCAGTAACTTAACAAAATCAAGCCATAAGAAACAACATCACAACCAAAAGAATATCTTCTTAATCCTAAACTTCCCGGAAAGCTTCCTACTGCGAGAAATAGGAAGCTTCCTAAGTAAACGGCGAGTTGGGTTATATGCCAGCTCTTTTTAAAGAAAACCAACGGGATCATAAATAACGTTATCAACAAAAACTTTAACATTGTAAAATTCTAAAAGACTGAAAATAATCATTCCCATGTGTGCGGATTATTCTAACCAAAATTGAAAGACCAAGTGCTCCTTCACACACAATAAAAGTTAAGAAGACCATCAAGAAATATAACTCTGATCTTTTAGTCAATAAGAATAGATAAAGCATCAAATAAAGAGAAAGGGAAATAAATTCCAAACTAAGTAATGTTATTAATAAGTGCTTACGCCGGGACGAGAAAACATAAAGTCCTGCCAAAATCAATAAACTTACTAAACTTAATCAATATAATTTTAACATATGTTTTAATAGTTTAAAGAAAACGTCGGTCTTGTAAGTCGATGATGGAGCCTCTCCTTAAAACTTCAAGGGCAGAACCAAAATCCTATCTTTAGTCCCCAAAACTAATATTTTATTAAACTACCCCTTGTTTTGATAAGATCTTTCCTCTTAATAACTACATTACTTATGGGATTCATTTTATTATTCATAAACCACCCTTTAGCTATGGGTCTCGTTTTACTTGTCCAAACCTGCTTGATTGCTTTATTATCGGGGACATTAAGTTCCTCATTTTGGTTCTCCTATATTTTATTTTTAGTGTTCCTTGGTGGTATACTCGTTCTGTTTATTTATATAACAAGTTTAGCATCCAATGAAATATTTTCCATTTCTTCGCCTATTCTTGCTACAGCCCCTGGGTTGATTTTCCTATTTCTAGTTTATTCTTGTGGTAACATTTTATTTGATTATCTTAATCCAACTTACACAACAGCATTAAACTTAACCCCAGAAACCCCTAATCTTTCAAGTTTATTCATAAAGTTATACAATATTTTCTCCGCCCACTTAACTATCTTATTGGCCTGTTATTTATTTTTAACTTTAATTGTAGTTGTTAATATAACAAATATTACCCAGGGCCCTTTACGGTCCCATAACCCATAATGTTTAAACCCATCCGATTACACCACCCACTGTTTAAAATTGCAAATAGAGCATTAGTTGATCTCCCAGCCCCATCTAATCTCTCTACTTGATGGAATTTCGGCTCTCTCTTAGGGCTATGTTTAGTTATCCAAATTGCGACTGGCCTTTTTCTAGCCATACATTATACTGCCCATATTGACCTTGCCTTTTCTAGAGTTGCCCACATTTGTCGCGATGTAAATTACGGGTGACTTCTCCGAACATTACATGCAAATGGGGCTTCAATATTCTTTATTTGTATTTATTTACATGTTGGTCGAGGTATGTATTATGGCTCTTATCAATATCTCCATACTTGATCAGTTGGTGTTATCATCTTATTTTTAGTAATAGGAACAGCTTTTATAGGATATGTTTTACCTTGAGGACAAATATCCTTTTGAGGAGCTACAGTTATTACTAACCTTCTCTCCGCAGTACCTTACCTCGGAACCATACTAGTACAGTGAGTATGAGGAGGATTCGCTGTTGATAACGCCACATTAACCCGATTCTTTACCTTCCACTTCCTTCTTCCTTTTATTGTAGCCGCGGCTACAATAATTCATCTTCTCTTTTTGCACCAAACAGGATCCAATAACCCCCTCGGTGTGAATTCAAATTTAGATAAGATTCCCTTTCACCCTTATTTTTCTTTCAAGGATATTGTTGGGTTTATTGGTTTATTAAGTTTCTTGATTTTATTAACCCTTCTTAATCCTTACTTGTTGGGTGACCCCGATAATTTTATCCCTGCTAATCCTTTAGTTACTCCTGTTCACATTCAACCAGAATGATACTTTTTGTTTGCTTACGCTATCCTACGCTCTATTCCTAACAAGCTAGGAGGGGTCATCGCGCTAGTTCTTTCTATTGCTATTCTTTTTATTCTACCTTTTGTAAATAAGGCCAAGTTCCGAGGGTTAGAATTTTATCCTCTTAATCAGGTTTTATTTTGATCACTACTAGCTATTGTATGTCTACTAACTTGAATTGGTGCACGTCCTGTTGAAGCCCCATATATTATTTTAGGGCAAATTTTAACAGTAGTGTATTTTGGGTATTACATCCTTAACCCCTTAACAATAAAGTTATGGGATGATTTAGTGTCCTGGCTAAGTAATTATCGGATAATAATTGTTTTGAAAGCATTATAAAGAGGTTCAACTCCTCTCTAGGCCTCTACTTAAAATGTGGCATTACATCAGTAAAACTAAACCTCCGGCAAAGAAAACCAAGAAATTTAAAGCGACAGGTAAATAGCTCTTCCAAGCTAAGAATATTAACTTATCATAACGAAACCGAGGCAAAGTTCCACGAACCCAAATAAATATAAAAGCTAAAAAGACTAATTTAATATAAAAGAATAAATTATAAATATTAGACCCCAAAAACAAAATCACAAAAAGTATGCTCATAAATAAAATTCTAGCATATTCTGCCATAAAAATTAGAGCAAACCCACCTCTTCTATACTCCACATTAAACCCAGAAACTAACTCCGACTCCCCTTCTGCGAAGTCGAAAGGGGTTCGGTTAGTTTCTGCCAAGCAGGAGCTAAACCACATTATAGCTAAAGGTATTGTTAAGCACACAAACCAAATCCCCTCTTGACCACGTCTAAAATCTATCACATTGTATCTCTGCACTAAAAACACAAAAGATAAAAGAATCAATGCTAATCTTACTTCATAAGAAATAGTTTGAGCTACAGCTCGTAACCCTCCTAGAAGTGCATAATTAGAATTCGAAGCCCACCCCGCCATCATTACGGTGTACACACCTATACTAGTACAACTCAAGAAAAATAAAAAGCCCAAATTAAAGTTATGTATGCCCACTCACAAGGGGAAAATTATTCATACAACTAAAGCTAAGAATAAACTAAAAATAGGAGAAATATAATAAGGGGCATAATTAGAAACAACTGGATATGTTTGTTCCTTGGTGAATAATTTAATAGCATCGGCAAAAGGTTGGGGGATTCCCCAAATACCTACCTTATTTGGACCCTTACGAATTTGAATATAACCTAAAACTTTTCGTTCGAGTAAAGTCAAGAAAGCCACCCCTACCAAAACACAAATTACTAATAATAATCTTCTGACTAAACTTAGAATTAAGTCTTTAAGTAAAATTATTACTTGAGTCCTAAAACTCTTATTTAGATCCTAAATCTAGGGCACTATTCTGCCAAAGCAACAATATTCTTTGTTTAAAGATAATCTCCAATATTTGGTCCTTTCGTACTAAAATATTTTTCTTTATTAAGGATAGAAACCGACCTGGCTTACGCCGGTCTGAACTCAGATCATGTAAAGTTTTATGGGTCGAACAGACCCAAACCTTAAGCTTCTGCACCTAAGATTATCTTTAATCCAACATCGAGGTCGCAACCCTTCTTATCGATATGAGCTCTCAAAGAAGATTACGCTGTTATCCCTAAGGTAACTTAATCTTTTATTCATTATTTATGGTTCATAAAATCATATATTAATGTTAAATTTAAAGTAAGTTATGTTATTACTCCATCACCCCAACGAAATAAGGTTTAAATAAAACCTCTGTAATTTTCTAAAAGGTATATCCATAACTTATAAAGTTCTATAGGGTCTTCTCGTCCTCTAACCTTATTTTAGTCTTTTCACTAAAAAGATAAATTCTGCTATTCCTACAGAGACAGATTGTGCCTCGTCCTACCTTTCATTCCAGTCTTCAATTAAAAGACTAATGATTATGCTACCTTTGCACGGTCAAAATACCGCGGCCCTTTAATATTCAGTGGGCAGGTGAGACCTTTCATTTAAACTAAAGGCGATGTTTTTGATAAACAGGCGAACACAGATTTGCCGAATTCCTTAGCAAGAATATGCTCACATACTAATTTTATCATTATTTGATCTTAATTAACATTTATAAAATTATCCTAATAAATATTTAAAATAATAAAAATTATAAATTTTGAGGGTGGTTTATAACATCATCCTGATGGCTAATTCTAAGCCTACAATTACTCTATAATTAAATTTATAAAAATCCTCTAGAGCTTATCCCCTAGAGTTTCGGGGTTAAAATAGCTTCACATCGTTTAACCGACATCACTTTTAACCCTAAATTAAATTTATTTCTTAGGAAACTAGATACCTTAAAGATCGACTAGCATTTCACTCCTAATTCTGTATTTTATATAAATTTGCCACTTTAATGAATTTACAGAAGTAGCTCTCCTTAAATCGAGAACAGAATAATCTTCTTATTTTTAATAAACCCTGATACAAAAGGTACATAAATTTATTTCTTCTTTATAATTTTAATCTTCTTTCAATTTTCCTTTTCAGTACAATGATCAAATTTAACCGGTCTACCCTACTCTAAAATTCTACTCTTTTATAAAAATAATATTCATAAGCAATCTTTCTGTAAGCTTCAAAATATATTGAATCGCACAACTTCTTCTCAGTGTAAGTGAAATGCTTTCTTTTAAGCTTTACTTTGCAATCTAGGTACACCTTCCGGTACACCTACTATGTTACGACTTATCTCATCTATATACGAGAGCGACGGGCGATGTGTGCACGGCTTAGCGCTATTATCATATTCTCTTTTTTGAAAATATTACACCCAAATCCACCTTCTCTCTTATTTCCATTAAAGTCCGTAATAAATATTTTTATTGTAATTCACCTCTCACTTAAATATAAACTGCACCTTGACCTGACATATTTTTTAACAAGATCTTGGAAATATTTTCTTAAAATTTCCTGGTGACGGCGGTATACAAGTTGACTACCAAATTAAGTAAGGTTCAGCGGGGGTTATCGATTACGGGGCAAATTCCTCTGACTAGTTAAGCCACCGCCAAATTTTTGAGTTTTAAGCCTTTAACTTTTACTACTCAGGACTCTTGATAACTTCCAGAATAGTAGGGTCTCTAATCCTAGTTATTTTATTGGGTTTCCAAGCTTCACTTAAACACCTTCAGTCCTTTCATTTTATTAAAATTTCACCTAAAAATAAAAATTTCTTGTACTCCTATCAGATAACTTCTTCCAATAATACTCTCTCGCCTTATTTGTCTAACCGCGGTGGCTGGCACAAATTTAACCAAAGCTATTTAAATTTTCTAATTCCAAATATCTTTGATACTTAATATTAAATACTGCGAATAAATCCTTATCTTTTAGAATCTTTATTTACATGTAAAACAATTTTATAGAAAGTAAATTCGCTAAAATAAAACTTTATTTACTAAATTTAGAAGGAGGGCTCCAAAAAATTTACTACCTGAGGTTAACCGCACTTCCAAACT